TTGGATTACTATTTAGAGATAGATATTACCCCCCCTTTTTTTTACCTACCTTTTCAAAAAAAATTTAAAAATGATTGAAGTTTTACTATTTGGAATCGTGTTAGGCCTAATTCCTATTACTTTGGCTGGATTATTCGTAACTGCGTATTTGCAATACAGACGCGGCGATCAATTGGACCTTTGATTAAGTAAGAGCTCATCTCGTTTTAAATAACATCTCTTTTTTTTATTGACCTCCTGCGGATTAAAGAAAGGAGGAGGTCAAATTAGGGTTGCTGCTCTAGTTAGTAAAGTTATTTACTTGTAATTCGACCCAAGAAGAACAGAAGCACGCTCTGTAGGATTTGAACCTACGACATCGGGTTTTGGAGACCCGCGTTCTACCGAACTGAACTAAGAGCGCTTTCTTTCTTATCCCAATATAAAGGGCTGTATGTAAATAAAAGAATTTTATTTGTAACCCCCACTTTGGATACATATAGTATCATAAAGCATTATGTTATGTATGTCTAATTTTTATTGATCTCAATGGATCCTTCATTACTGCACATGGGAGAAGTAATAGATAGGGATGACAGGATTTGAACCCGTGACATTTTGTACCCAAAACAAACGCGCTACCAAGCTGCGCTACATCCCTTTCAATTGGCCTATAGTGTCATTGTAGAGAATCCCCATCTTGTTTTCCACATCGTGATTTCTCCCATTGATATACAATTGCTCTTGTCATTTCTTTTTCGTCTTATATAACAATATAACATATAATAAAAGAAAAAAGAATCAAATCGATCAAATAGATATAATATAATTAACAATATAATAAAAAATATAAATATAAAAATCGGTAATGTTCAGAAAATAAAGTGAGTGGACACTTTTTTCTGTTGTAAAGAAAGTAAAATATCATCAACAACGACATGTGTATCTGATCATATATGTATTACAATAAAAAAGGAGGATTTTCAATGCGAGATTTAAAAACATATCTCTCCGTGGCACCTGTGTTAAGCACTCTATGGTTCGGGTCTTTAGCAGGCCTATTGATAGAGATTAATCGTTTATTCCCAGATGCGTTAACATTCCCCTTTTTTTCATTCTAGTTGGGGATGAAGAAGATTATAGATAGAATAAATTATCTGTGACTAACCCTTTTTGTTTTGTTCTTTCTTTCAGTTTTTTAGGATAAAAAAGAAGGAAAGAGAAAGAATCAAAAAAGATTCATCCGCAACGAAACTCAGGTTCACGCTGAATTAATAGAGGGAGAACAAAAATGTAAAGTAAATAATAAAGGTCGCGGACAACAAACGCATACAGGATACTTAAATGAAATACTATAACTAATGGATAGTTAGAAATCATCGTATTACTTATATTCTCTATTGATTTGATTGCAATGAAATATTTCATAATTGGGTTTCGAGTCAGCAACTTCTTTTTTTCTTCTTCGTTTCGAAAATAGAAGAGTTGGGTGAATAAAAAAAAAGGGGGTTTATGGCCAAGGGTAAAAATGTCAGAGTAAAGGTTATTTTGGAATGTAACAGTTGTGTCCGAAACGATATTAATAAGGAATCGCGGGGCATTTCCAGATATATTACTCAAAAGAATCGACACAATACGCCTAGTCGATTGGAATTGAGAAAATTTTGTCCCTATTGTTACAAGCATACGAGTCATGGGGAGATAAAGAAATAGAGAAAATGTAACGCGTTTGTAACCCCTCCAAGGAACAGCAATAAATTACATAATAATAAAATATTAATATTAAAATTTTATAATAAATTATAAAAATAAAACAACCCAATCCTATTTCATCCTATTTTGGTAGGATCGCAAATGAAATTCGAATTAAGAAATACGATTTAAAAGATAAGGAATAAACCATGGATAAATCCAAGCGACTTTTTCTTAAATCCAAGCGATCTTTTCGTAGGCGTTTGCCCCCAATTGGATCGGGGGATCGAATTGATTATAGAAACATGAGTTTAATTAGTCGATTTATTAGTGAACAAGGAAAAATATTATCTAGACGAGTGAATAGATTGACTTTGAAACAACAACGATTAATTACTATTGCTATAAAGCAAGCTCGTATTTTATCTTTGTTACCCTTTCTTAATAACGAGAAACAATTTGAGAGAACTGAATCGACTCCTAGAACCACGGGTCCTCGAATTAGAAATAAATAGATAGGCTATTCCTCAATTGCAATTGAATCAAAATTTCAATATGAACCCCAACTCAGATTTATATTTTGTTCTAAAAATTGGAGAACCCCGATTGGATTGTCACATCATAAGAAAAAATTGCTTCTTTTTTTAATGTGTTGATTCATTTTTACTATATTTCTCTTATTTATATTAATTTCTACTCTACCTTCCCGGAGCTCATTCTCCGGGGCCCCACTTAAATCATTACGGTGGATTCCTTCTAATCTTCTTATTTAAGGATCTGATTGGAAATCATGTAAAGACAATTTGTATTTGATATGGCTATTTGTGCAAGTATTTTACGATTAAGAAGCAACTGTCTCTTATACAGATCATGTATGGATCTGCTATAACTATAGGATACCCCAATCTCACGAATTGCTGCATTTATCCGAGTAATCCACAAACGACGAAAATTTCTCTTTTGCCTGCCCCTATCCCGATGAGCAGAACTCAAGGCTCTCATTTTCTGTTGAATAGTATTTCGAGTAAGTCGTGAATGAGTCCCTCGAAAGGTTGATGCAAATAAACGAATTTTTATTCTACGTCTCCGAGCTATATACCCTCGTCTAATTCTGGTCATTGAATCAAATTAAACTTTGATGAATAACTAATTGATTTATTTTCTTTCAGTTATTCTTTTTCCCTTTCCTGGTCTATTAATAACAAAACGGATTCTTCCAATGTATAAAAAAAAATTCCAATGGCTTTTGCTACTATGACCTTCCCAACCACCATTTTTCCAGGCATTTAACCTCGAAATAATAAATTGTATTGATACTAGGTATCAACAAAAAAAATACTAAATTGTAACTCAAGTTGAGTATAGTATAAAGTATCAATAAATAGTAAAGGTAAATCGATAAATAAATAGTGGGTTCCATCGTTTCTATGGCTACTTCTTAAACGGTGAGGTCCTCTCTATACACCGGAGCCCCTTCCACCATTAATCAATGTTATTAGTAACTTGTACAGTTCACATTCTTTGACTCTACCCATGAATTGTACAGTAATAAGTCTTTTCACAATGAGATCTACCCATACAGTAACGGTATTTAATTACAAAGGTTGGCTAGGTAGCTGACCCTGTATAGTCCGTTCTTGCAAGAGTAGGAGCCTAATTCTTTTGCTTCTTAAATATGATTTCCCCCGCTTAATGGATAACCATTTGCTACCACTGGGGAATTGCTTTTCATCTCCAATTGAGGTGATTGGATTTGCACCAATAGAAACCATAAATTTGATACGCAATGGAGGTTTTTTTCTATATTGATTGGAATTCTTCTATCCTATCCTATTCATTGGTACTGGTCATTGATACTGGAAAAAATTGTACTTTATTTTGTTCCGGCTCATGATCTGAACGGGTCGCACATACACCCGAGTACATGTTCCTCGACGCTGAGGACATCCCCGAAGAGCGGGGGATTTTGTTACATTTTTTATTGGCTGTCTTGTGTTTCTAATAAGTTGTTTAATAGTTGGCATACTTAATGGTATAGAAAATGGGCTGGTTTAGATCAATCCTAACCAGATGATTATGAATTCTTTCTATTTTCTTTTTTTTTTTACTTTACGTTTACGCAGATAAAATATTCAATTTAGATTCATCCAAATTATGGTTCGAAATGGATGGAATCGCAGATTTACGTGAAATCCCCGGCATTTTCGATCGCTACCAGATCAACAATTCCATGAGCTTGGGCTTCTGTTGCTGACATAAAAACGTCCCTTTCCATGTCTTCGGATACAACCCATAAGGGGTTACCCGTTCTTTGTACATAAACCCTTGTGAGGGTTTCGCGTAGTTTCAGAAGTTCTTCCGCTTCTAGGACAAATTCTCCTGTTTGTGCCTCATAAAAAGAACTCGCAGGTTGATGGATCATTACCCTGATGATATAACATAATGAATGTTTCCGCGATCTCGTACGATTGATTGGACTAGGCAAAAAGATTAAAGAATAACAAGAAAAAATAAGTATATATATATAATTGAACAACCGTACAGGCATTTTTTGTGCATTGCATACGGCTCCACAATGGACTTTTTACGTTCGTTGAGCAAAAAACGAAATAGGATCCATCCGACCCAAATCGTTAAGTGATCCATTTACCACCCTTCTTTTCGTGGGAGTTCAAAAATACTATGATGGTTCCGTTGCTTTCTATATTTATGATTTATCTCATATGTGATTCAGCAATCCCAAAGTTTCTTTTTGATCCGATCAAATAAAAAAAGTAAAAAAAAAAAAAATGATCTTGTTTTTTTTTTCATTTGAGTATTCTTTCATATTTCATAACATAAATATTGGAAAGAGGCTTCTGGCGTGAAAAATAAAAGTTTGTGACGCTGAAATGAAGCCCGGATAGATAAGATCAAATCATAAATACCCTTTGTCTCATATTACTCGCCCGATATATAATCCCATGTTCTGAAAAAACAATAATGGTTTGTTCATATCGAACTCGAAGTGCCATGCTATTATTACTTAAATATTATCTTACAAATTCTTATTTATATTAAAATATTAAATATGGCGAAGGCATAGTTTTCTTTTTTCTTTCAAACAAAAAACTCATTGGCGCCAAGCGTGAGGGAATGCTATACGTTTCGTAATTTCTCCTCCGACCAGGATGAAAGAGCCCATTGAAGCGGCTAATCCCATGCATATTGTATGCACATCTGGTGGCACAAATTGCATAGTATCATAAATTGCGACTCCGGGTATTACCCACCCGCCGGGGGAGTTTATAAACAAATAAAGATCTCTGGTCTCATCCTCTATACTGAGATATACCATCAGGCCAATAAGTTGGTTTGAGATCTCGCTATCAACTTCTTGACCTAAAAAAAGTAATCTTTCTCGATGAAGTCGGTTGATTAGGACAAAATTTTATCCCTTAGGAACCGTACACGCGCCTTTGGATGCATACGGTTCAAAAAAAAAAGAATCAATGTATTGTATTGATTCTACCCTCCTTTACTTTTTTTATAGTAGGACTTTTCTACCTCCTAATGAAGGGGCTTTTTCTTCGATTTTTTTTTAAGAAAGATTTTTTTTGCTCGAATCTCTGTAAAAAATAAAAGAATCCACTAAACTTATCGAATTAACCTCTCATTGATGTATTGTTTCATCGAAATCGAATCCAAATTACGATGTAATTTTCTTGTTCCTGAATGGGCCTCCTCAATTATTTTAGGTTTATGTTCTACTCCGGGTAAATATCTGCCCGATTTCAATTTGCACATATAGGACAAATGCTCCCAATACCACTTTGACTTTTTTCAATTCATTTCGTGCCTTTCTTACAACAAATACGCGATGTAGTCATAATATTATTTCATTGATTGGCAGTTTGAGATCGCCCATATGCTATCAAGTAATCACTTATGATACAAGTGGTAATCATACATATATTACCAATTGGGTATTTTCTGAACGGAGCCTGGATACTTCATTTTATTGGATTGGTCCAACCAAGCCAACCATAAATTTTGATAATTGATAATATTAATATTGATTTCGACCCCCTCAAAAATGGATCTAATTGCATTTCACGCTCCAAATTATTGATGGTTCAAACAATCTTTTTTGGGCGAAACAGAGGGTATCTCGATCGGGGGAGAGAACGGGGAAATCCCATATGACCCAATATGTCTGACAAGTCGCACTATACGTCAACCCAAATTGCATCTTCCTCTCCAGGACTCCGAAAAGGTACTTTTGGAACACCAATAGGCATCAACTGAAAGAAAGGGGGTTAAGTACTATATTTTACTTTGATGTGGAAACGTAATATTTTTACCCCTGGATATTACCAAATAGTAAGACGAAATTAATAAGGGAAAATTATTACAAATGGGTCGGGCTCTTCGAATGATGAACAAGTATCTACGCATTCGCTCATAGAAAATGGGACCAATCCCCCATTGCGTATTGGTACTTATCGGGTATAGAATAGATCTGCTTATCTTTGTTCCTATGAACAGAATTGTTCCATTATTCCCAACGAAAGAAATGGAATTCAATATTCAATAATATGAACCCTTGTTCCAAAATAATCCACTGAAAGGGAGAGGTCCATAGCATAGTCTTTTCCAATGCGATAAAGTTACATAGTGTCTATTTTTCTTTGATAAAGGGGTATTTCCATGGGTTTGCCTTGGTATCGTGTTCATACCGTCGTATTGAATGATCCCGGTCGGTTGATTTCTGTACATATAATGCATACAGCTCTCGTTGCTGGTTGGGCCGGTTCAATGGCTCTATACGAATTAGCCGTTTTTGATCCCTCTGACCCCGTTCTTGATCCAATGTGGAGACAGGGTATGTTCGTTATACCCTTCATGACTCGTTTAGGAATAACCAATTCGTGGGGCGGCTGGAGTATCACAGGAGGGACTATAACGAATCCGGGTATTTGGAGTTACGAGGGTGTGGCCGGGGCACATATTGTGTTTTCTGGTTTGTGCTTCTTGGCGGCTATCTGGCATTGGGTATATTGGGATCTAGAAATATTCTGTGATGAACGTACAGGAAAACCTTCTTTGGATTTGCCCAAGATCTTTGGAATTCATTTATTTCTTTCAGGATTAGCTTGCTTTGGGTTTGGTGCATTTCATGTAACAGGCTTGTATGGTCCTGGAATATGGGTATCTGATCCTTATGGACTAACCGGAAAAGTCCAATCTGTAAATCCTGCGTGGGGGGTGGAGGGTTTTGATCCTTTTGTTCCGGGAGGAATAGCCTCTCATCATATTGCAGCAGGTACATTGGGCATATTAGCGGGCCTATTCCATCTTAGTGTCCGCCCCCCCCAACGCCTATACAAAGGATTACGTATGGGTAATATTGAAACTGTCCTTTCCAGTAGTATCGCTGCTGTCTTTTTTGCAGCTTTTGTTGTTGCTGGAACGATGTGGTATGGCTCCGCAACTACCCCAATCGAATTATTTGGTCCCACTCGTTATCAATGGGATCAAGGATACTTCCAGCAAGAAATATATCGAAGGGTTGGTGCCGGACTAGATGAAAATCAGAGTTTATCAGAAGCTTGGTCTAAAATTCCAGAAAAATTAGCTTTTTATGATTACATTGGCAATAATCCAGCAAAAGGAGGTTTATTTAGAGCGGGCTCGATGGACAATGGGGATGGAATAGCGGTTGGATGGTTAGGACATCCTATCTTTAGAGATAAAGAAGGGCGTGAGCTTTTTGTACGCCGTATGCCTACTTTTTTTGAAACATTTCCAGTAGTTTTAGTAGACGGAGACGGAATTGTAAGAGCCGATGTTCCCTTTAGAAGGGCGGAATCTAAGTATAGTGTCGAGCAAGTAGGAGTAACTGTTGAGTTCTATGGCGGCGAACTCGATGGAGTCAGTTATAGTGATCCTGCTACTGTGAAAAAATATGCTAGACGTGCTCAATTGGGTGAAATTTTTGAATTAGATCGTGCTACTTTGAAATCGGATGGTGTTTTTCGTAGCAGCCCAAGGGGTTGGTTCACTTTTGGACATGCTTCGTTTGCTTTGCTCTTCTTTTTCGGACACATTTGGCATGGTGCTAGAACCTTGTTCAGAGATGTTTTTGCTGGTATTGACCCAGATTTGGATGCTCAAGTGGAATTTGGAGCATTCCAAAAACTTGGAGATCCAACTACAAAGAGACAAGTCGTCTGATACAATACTGCTCTTGTATCTTTTGCCTCTATTATATTTTTATTATTTAACTTTGACATAGAGTACCAGAGAAATGTTGATTTGAATCACCGCCCTTTCTTTGACTTTTGACTCTTGTCCTTTCTTAATCTGGGAGATGATCCCAAATGAACAGGTGTGGAAGCTATAATTGTAAACCACGATCAATTTATGGAAGCATTGGTTTATACATTCCTCTTAGTCTCGACTCTAGGAATAATTTTTTTCGCTATATTTTTTCGAGAGCCGCCTAAGGTTCCGACTAAAAAGGCGAAATGATTTTTCATTATCTTACATTATCTTTATCTAAATGGAAGTAAAGTAATGAGCCTCCCATATTGGGAGGCTCATTACTTTACTTCCATTTAGTCCCCGTGTTCCTCGAATGGATCTCGTAGTTGTTGAGAGGGTTGCCCAAAAGCGGTATATAAGGCGTACCCGGTAAAACTTACAAGTAAACCAGATATAAAGATGGCAACTAAGGTTGCTGTTTCCATTATTATCAAATTTCAAAACTATAACGGATCTATGATAAGATCCTTTATTTACAACGGAATAGTATACAAAGTCAACCGATCTCAACCAATGCAATAGGATTTATGGCTACACAAACCGTTGAGGATAGTTCTAGATCTGGTCCAAGACGAACTAATGCAGGGAGTTTATTGAAACCATTGAATTCAGAATACGGGAAAGTGGCTCCTGGGTGGGGAACTACCCCTTTGATGGGGGTCGCAATGGCTCTATTTGCGGTATTCCTATCTATTATTTTGGAGATTTATAATTCTTCCGTTTTACTAGATGGAATTTCAATGAATTAGGTCCATAAAAATCATGAAGTCCTGGCTTTTCAATCCAAAATGAATTACTTAGGACTCTCATTTCTAGTCTATTCTGGCAGTTCGACCGTGAAATTCTTTTGTTTCTGTATTTCCGGAATATGAGTGTGTGACTTGTTATAATTGATCCTATTGATAGTACAGAGAATGGGTCTGTCATCTTGAGAGAGATGAGTTCTGCTTCGTCGGATATTCATTTTTTTATCTGGAGCACGGAATATATGGAATAGATCGAGAAATATTTGAACTATGATTCATACCTACTATTTATACCTCGCGACTGGATTCAAAAAAATTTAAAAGATGGATTTTATCATTATAAATCGAAAGGGTTTTCTTCCTTAAAAATTGGGTTTCTGTTTATTTGTTTATTTTGACCAATGGACAAATAAAATTCCGAATTTTTAGTCATTAAATCTATTAATTGAATACGTGGTGATGATCAAACGGTTCTTACTCAGAGAACCTTTGGGCTTAGCTTGGGGGCTTTATTCAACATCGTGGTTCTAGTATGAATCTGAGGTTTCGATTGATTCATAGGGTCTCAACAAGAGAATTCCTATAAAAAAAAAAATTTCATAATTCGATACAAATAAAAACAATAAAATAAATAAAATAGGGACAAAGAAGATTCAAGAAGCCTGTAGCTATTAACATAAAGACGAATGAGCTGGCTTGATATTTTGGCATTATCATCACAAAGAAAAGCTTGAGGATTTTTTCCTTCGTATCTTCAGAGAGGATTTAATCCGGGGAATAATAATAAATTCAAAAATTTCTATTAATATTCGTTACAACCAGTATTTGGGTGTTTCTGCTTGAGCTGTACGAGATGAAATTCTCATATACAGTTCTCCGAGGGGGAGTTCTCTTGGTTTACCTATCTCAATAAAGTATATGATTGGTTCGAAGAGCGTCTAGAGATTCAGGCGATTGCAGATGATATAACTAGTAAATATGTTCCTCCTCATGTCAACATATTTTATTGTCTAGGGGGAATTACACTTACTTGTTTTTTAGTACAAGTAGCCACGGGGTTTGCCATGACTTTTTACTATCGTCCGACCGTTACCGAGGCCTTTGCCTCTGTTCAATACATAATGACTGAAGCCAACTTTGGTTGGTTAATTCGATCAGTTCATCGATGGTCGGCAAGTATGATGGTCCTAATGATGATCTTGCACGTATTTCGTGTGTATCTGACTGGTGGGTTTAAAAAACCTCGCGAATTAACTTGGGTTACGGGTGTGGTTTTG